GGACCTATGAATGGGGATATTCCCGAGACTTACAAAGAAAAAAGGAAGTGACTTAGACAAAAAGAGAAGCGACTTGGACAAAAAGAAACGAAGTGACTTAGAAAAATCTTGTTTGTCGATAACCTCGGACCAATCAATCGAATATTGATTAATACGTAATCGATCGAACACTACTTGAAAACGGCTCTTCCGCTCAGCAACGAAATGTTCCAAATCTTCCTGGAAATTCTTGCTCCCATTGGACCATTTGTATCTATATGCATCAGGATCCCGATTCATGGATCTCTCGGTTCGAGAAATAAGAGGATCGAACCATTTCTTCTGACTCTTTTTCAAATTCGAGAAATGTTGGTTGATCGTATATTTCATTATAGTTCTATGATTCAGAGTATCATTTCCTATTTGATCCCTTTGAATTCCATATTCGAAGTTGCGATCGGATCTATTCATTAAAAAGAATTGATTCGATACATTTCTTATGTACCCATGGGTGCTATATTGGATTTGAATCAGATTTTGGATCAATCTATATTGATTGACTGCCTTCATTATGTTGTTGCTAGCAAATACCACTATTTTTGGTTTTGGATCTTCCAAAGCATTCCCGCAGGAGATCCGGACCCATTTTTTTCTGATCCTTCGATAAAAAGATTCATTCTCTTCATAAAAAATAGGAGGTAGAACCAATAAAGATTTCTTTTTCGATTCATCCCTAGAGTTGAATACCTCATTCAAGAATTTTTTTGGATCCAATCTGTAGGAATCAATAGAAAAGGCAAATCCCTTATGATACACCAGATCCGGCTCGGTTATTGATAGAGTTAATAGATCTGCCATTTCTTGAAATCTCTCTTCTGATTTAAAATCGTGGTGCAACGTGTATCCTCCCCTGTTCCGGTCATGGAATAGATGAAATAAATAAAAAAATGAATTTTGGTTCAAGAATGAAATCTTATTGGAACTGTCCGGTTCATCCTTCGGAACCATATCACATCCCGGATCTGATAAAATAGGATGAATTGATGCGGTATTTTGTAAATACGTAATTATCTTGAATATATCAACCATTTCTTTATTTTCCGATCTCCTGGAAGGGACAAAAGAAAAATCTTGTTGTTTCTTCAACAATTTCTGATCTCTAGTGGACCCCTCCGTAGGATTCGAACCCAGATGAAGTTCTGACCACCTGTCAGAGAAAAAAGAACGAATTGATCTTGTAGGATTCCCAATAAATTCTTCGATTTCTTCCGGAAGCAGATGATTATTCATCTGCTTCTCACGTTCCGTGAATAGCCGGGACAATGAGGAATCCTCAGAAAGGCATTTCGGGAATCGGTCTGATTCTATCTCTGTTCGTTCCGTTTGAAGAAAGGAAGGATCCAAAAGAATCGATCTTTCTTTTAGTTGTTGAATCTCTCTTTGATTGATCAATGTGTGATATTCCGAATCCTCATTACTAATGGAATCAAAATGATCTCTGGATTGATCAGAAGATCCTTTCAATTGGCTAGAATCCGTTACTTGAACGAAAATAGATCTTGTGGAATCATCATATTGCATATTTGACGATACATTCCTCAAAAAATCCGATTCGTGCGGATTCTTCCCCCAACTAACGAAGAGATCTTGGCGGAATTGCCACATATGAAATTGAGCACAATTTTGCAAAGAAATACCCCACTTGTTTCTCGAGAGGAGATGGGAAACATGCTCAATATCATTTGATTGAATAGTTGACCCAGCTCCTTGTTGTTTGAAGAAGCCCTCCACTTCAATCGGTCTTTTTTCACGAAAAGCAGACATGAGATAACAAATCCAGTGTTTCACTAAGATTTCGAATAGCTGTCCCGAATTCAAGTTAATTATGTTTCGCTTCTTCCTCGGAGAAAGACGATCAAACAATTCCCAATCACGGTCCTTGCGGATCGGATCATCCGTATAGGATACAAAAGGAGACTCCAGATATTTGATATCTTTCTCTTTGAATGAGATCTCAATTCCAGCTACGGTTTCATTAGATATCTTACAACTATAATCCCTCTTTTTTCCGATCCGGTTCCTCCACCACCGCGAACCCCAGTTAGATTCAGGCATGATACACTTTTTAGTTATTGGGAGAACCCAAGTACTCTCTTTCGGATCCATGAAACAACTCTCAGAGATCTTTTTCCCTTTTGGAAGATACAGGAGCGAAACAATCAACCTATTGATATTGGAAGACCCAAAAGATTCTTCCAATGTATCATTTCTGGGTCCAATGGAATTCATAGGTATAGGAAGAAGCCCCATCAAATAGAGATTTTTTCTTTCGACCCTATTTCGATTGTTAATACGATTACGATATATAAGGACCGCTACTGCAAGCAGTACTACTACACCTTTGATCGTGAAATATCGATTGTTTGTTGAACCCTGTGAATCGCGTGAAAGTAGGATACTCCAAATTCGGGGGTCAAAGAGTTTCATAAAACGTTCTTGGTGGAAAAAAATGTGAGTGAAA